TTTTTTTTTGATATTTCTGAACGGATGAAAAAAAAATTTAGAAATTGGATGTGGAAAAACACAGAATTCACAATTTCGAATTATACAGAGAAAAAGACAAAAGAAAGCGCGAAAAAAAAAGAGGAGGACAAAAAAGAAGAAGACAAAAGAAAGGAGAAAGTGCGTATACAAATAGCGGAAGCCTGGGATAGTATTTTACTTGCTCAAGTAATGAGAGGTTTTTTATTAGTAACCCAATCAATTCTTAGAAAATATATTATATTACCTTCATTGATAATAGCTAAAAATATCGTCCGTATACTATTATTTCAATTTCCGGAATGGTATGAGGACTTAAAGGATTGGAATAGAGAAATGCATGTTAAATGTACCTATAACGGCGTTCAATTATCAGAAAAAGAATTTCCAAAAAACTGGTTAACAGACGGCATTCAGATCAAGATCCTATTTCCTTTTCGTCTTAAACCTTGGCACAGATCTAAGTTACGAGCCCCTTATAACGATCCAATGAAAAAGCAAGGTCAAAAAAATGATTTTTGTTTTTTAACAATTTTTGGAATGGAAGCTGAACTACCTTTTGGTTCTCCCAGAAAAAAACTTTCATTTTTTGAACCGATTTTAAAAGAACTCAAAAAAAAAATGAAAAAATTGCAAAAGAAATGTTTTATAATTCTAGGAATTTTAAAAGAACAAACAAAATTTTTTCTAAATGTCTCAAAAAAACCAAAAAAATGGATCATTAAAAACATTCTGTTTATAAAAGAAATAATAAAAGAACTCTCAAAAATAAACCCAATTATATTATTTGGATTGAGAAAAATAGAAGTATATGAATTGAGTGAAATTAAAAAAGATTCAATAATCAGTAATCGGATGATTCAGGAATCGTCCATTCAAATTAGATCTCAGAATTGGACAAATTATTCATTAACAGAAAAAAAAATGCAAGATCTGACTGATAGAATAAACACAATCATAAATCAAATAGAAAAAATTACAAAAGACAAGAAAAAGGGATTTCTAACTTCAGATAGAAATTTGAGTTCTAACAAAATAAGTTATGATGATAAAAGATTGGAATCACAAAAAAATATTTGGCAGATATTAAAAAGAAGAACTGCTCGATTAATCCGTAAATCCCATTATTTTATAATATTTTTCATTGAAAAGATATACATAGATATCTTTCTATCTATGATTAATATTCCTAGTATCAATACACAACTTTTTCTTGAATCAACAAAAAAAATTATTAATAAAAACATTAACAGTAATGAAGCAAATCAAGAAAGAATTAATAAAACAAATCAAAGTTTAATTAAATTTATTTCGATTATAAAAGAGTCACTTTCTAATCCTAATATTAGTCTTAGTCAAAAAAATTCAAAGACTTTTTTTGACTTATCTTACTTTTCACAAGCATATGTATTTTACAAATTATCACAAACCCAACTTATTAAGTTAGAGAAATTGAAATCCGTATTTCAATATAATGGAACCCCCTTTTTTCTTAAGAATGAAATAAAGGATTTTTTTGTTGTAAGACAAGAACTATTTCATTCCGAATTAAGACCTAAGAATCTTCGCAATTCTGGAATGAATCAATGGACAAATTGGTTAAGGAGTCATTATCAATATCAATGTGATGTATCTCAAATTAAATGGTCTAGAGTAGTACCACAAAAATGGCGAAATATATTGAACTGTATAGCTCAAAATAAAGATTTATATAAAGATTTGTGTGATTTATATGAAAAAGATGAATTAATTCACTACGAAAAAAAAACAAAAATTGAAACGGATTTTTTATTGAATCAAAAGGATAATTTTAAAAAACAATATGGATATGATCTTTTAGCATATAAATCTATAAATTCTGAAACTAAGAAGTCCTCTTCAATTTATGGATCACCATTACAAGTAAAAACTAACCAAGATATTTTTTATAATTACAACACACATAAACAAAAATCATTTAATATGGTAGAAGATGATATTCGAGATATGGATAAAAATACGGATAGAAAATATTTTGATTGGAGAATTCTCGATTTTTGTCTTAAAACGAAGGTCGATATTGAGGCCTGGATCAATATTGATACTGACACTAACAGTAATAAATATACTAAGACTAGGGTTAATAAGTATCAAATAATTGATAAAATCAATAATAAGGGTCTTTTTTATCTCACACTTCAGCAAGATCAAAAAATCAACCTATCCAATCAAAAACCCCTTTTGGATTGGATGGGAATGAATGAAGAAATACTAAGTCGTCCCATATCAAATCTGGAACTTTGGTTCTTGCCAGAATTTGTGAGACTTTATAATACGTATAAAATGAAACCGTGGGTTATACCAATTAAATTACTACTTTTTAATTCTAATATAAAAAAAAATGCTAGTGAAAACAAAAGCATCACTGGAAATAAAAAAAGAGATCCTTTTATATCAATATCGTCGAATGAAAAAAAATCTCTTGAATTAGAAAACCGAAATCAAGGAGAAAAAGAATCCACGGGCCAAGCAGATCTTAAATCAGCTCTTTCAAACCAAGAAAAAGATGTTGAAGAAGATTATACGGGATCGGACATGAAAAAACATAGAAATAAAAAGCAATACAAGATCAATACAAAAGCGGAGTTTGATTTCTTCCTAAAAAGGTATTTGTATTTTCAATTGAGATGGGATGATTCTTTAAATAAAAAAATAATCAATAACATCAACGTATATTGTCTCCTGCTTAGACTGATAAATCCAAGAGAAATTACTATATCCTCTATTCAAAGGGGCGAAATGAGTCTGGATATTTTGACGATTCAGAAAGATGTAACTCTTACAGAATTTATTAAAAGGGGATTTTTGATTATTGAACCAATTCGTCTAGCTATAAAAAATGATGGAAAATTTCTTATGTATCAAACCCTCGGTATTTCATTAGTTCATAAAAGTAAACATCAAATAAATCAAAGATACCGAGAAAAAAAACATGTTGATAAGAATTCTGATGAAGTCATTACAAAACATCAAAAGATGACTGGAAATAGATATAAAAAAAATTATGATTTGTTTGTTCCTGAAAATATTTTATCGCCTAGACGTCGTAGAGAATTGCGAATTCTAATTTGTTTAAATTCTAAGAATAGACATAGAAAGGCATCTTTTTGTAATGGGAATGAGGTAAACAGTCAAGTTGTGGATAAAAGCAAAAAATATAAAAAAAAACTTATAAAATTAAAGCTATTTCTTTGGCCCAATTATCGATTAGAAGATTTAGCTTGTATGAATCGTTATTGGTTTAATACCAATAATGGCAGTTGTTTCAGTATGGTAAGGATACATATGTATCCGCGATTGAAAATTCATTAATAGTACATTTTTCCTATATTTCCCATACCATATCTGGTCTATGACGACAAAGAGATGCACGCATACATTGTCTTACATTCCATTCTGATACATGATACTAATTCAATGACATATCAATTAGATCTAGAATGAACAAAATTTTCTTATTTTAGGTCTAAACTTTTATCTTTTGTGAGTGAAGAAACCAACCATACTTTTGTATCCCCTTTCAAATCCAATTTTAAAATGAAAATAGGATTGAGTAAGTTTTATTAAATTAAAAAAATTAGAAATTAATAACGAAATTCAAATTATTGTATATACCAAATAAAAATTAGGGGCATTATTATTACTGATCAATAAAGATATCTATCAATAAAAAATATCTTAAAATAAAAAGAGGGGGGGAGAGAAGATTTCAGTTTATGGTAAAAAATTCATTCATCTCAGTTATTTCACAAGAAGAAAAAGACGAAAACAGAGGATCTGTTGAATTTCAAATAGTTAGTTTCACCAATAGGATACGAAGACTTACTTCACATTTACAATTACACAAAAAAGACTATTTATCTCAGAGAGGTTTACGTAAAATTCTGGGAAAACGCCAACGATTACTGTCTTATTTGTCAAAGAAAAATAGAATATGTTATAAAGAATTAATTAATCGGTTGGATATTCGGGAGTCAAAAACTCGTTAATTTTATTTTTATAAAGGCATTTTGAATTATTTGATTTATTAGATCTTGAATTTTAATGAACTTTTTTTCGTTTTCAGCAATTCATGAAAGAATGAATCGAGGAAAAACCTATGAATATACCGGCTACAAGAAAAGACCTCATGATAGTCAATATGGGCCCCCACCACCCATCAATGCATGGTGTTCTTCGACTCATCATTACTCTAGATGGTGAAGATGTTATTGACTGTGAACCAATATTGGGTTATTTACACCGAGGAATGGAAAAAATTGCGGAAAATCGAACAATTATACAATATTTGCCTTATGTAACACGGTGGGATTATTTAGCTACTATGTTCACAGAAGCAATAACTGTAAACGGACCGGAACAGTTGGGAAATATTCAAGTACCTAAAAGAGCCAGCTATATCAGAATAATTATGTTGGAGTTGAGTCGTATAGCTTCTCATCTGTTATGGCTCGGTCCTTTTATGGCGGATATTGGTGCACAAACTCCCTTTTTCTATATTTTCAGAGAAAGAGAATTAGTATATGATCTATTCGAAGCTGCCACCGGTATGAGAATGATGCATAATTATTTTCGTATCGGAGGAGTAGCGGCCGATCTACCTCATGGCTGGATAGATAAATGTTTGGATTTCTGCGATTATTTTTTAACAAGAGTTGCTGAATATCAAAAACTTATTACACGAAATCCTATTTTTTTAGAACGAGTCGAGGGAGTAGGCATTATTGGTAGAGAGGAAGTAATAAATTGGGGTTTATCGGGACCAATGCTGCGAGCTTCCGGAATACAATGGGATCTTCGTAAAGTTGATCATTATGAATGTTACGACGAATTTGATTGGGAAGTACAGTGGCAAAAAGAAGGAGATTCATTGGCTCGTTATCTAGTCCGAATTGGTGAAATGATAGAATCCGTAAAAATTATTCAACAGGCCCTGGAAGGAATTCCAGGGGGACCCTATGAGAATTTAGAAATACGATACTTTGATAGAGAAAGGAATCCGGAATGGAATGATTTTGAATATCGATTTATTAGTAAAAAGCCGTCTCCTACATTTGAATTGCCGAAACAAGAACTTTATGTGAGAGTAGAAGCCCCAAAGGGAGAATTGGGAATTTTTCTCATAGGGGATCAGAGTGGTTTTCCTTGGAGATGGAAAATCCGCCCGCCGGGTTTTATCAATTTGCAAATTCTTCCGCGGTTAGTTAAAAGAATGAAATTGGCTGATATTATGACGATACTAGGTAGTATAGATATCATTATGGGAGAAGTTGATCGTTGAAATGATAATTGATACACCGGAAGTACAAGATATCGATTCTTTTTCTAGATTAGAATTTTTTAAAGAGGTTTATGGAATTCTATGGGTTCTTGTTCCTATTTTGACTCTTGTAGTGGGAATCACAATAGGCGTACTGGTAATTGTATGGTTAGAAAGAGAAATATCGGCAGGGATACAACAACGTATTGGACCTGAATACGCCGGCCCTTTGGGAGTTCTTCAAGCTCTAGCAGATGGGACAAAACTACTTTTCAAAGAAAATCTTTTTCCATCTAGGGGGGATACTCGTTTATTCAGTATCGGGCCATCCATAGCAGTCATATCAATTTTAGTAAGCTATTCAGTAGTTCCTTTTGGATATCACCTTGTTTTAGCGGATCTCAATATCGGTGTTTTTTTATGGATTGCCATTTCCAGTATTGCTCCAATTGGACTTCTTATGTCGGGATACGGGTCAAATAATAAATATTCCTTTTTAGGCGGTCTACGAGCTGCTGCTCAATCGATTAGTTATGAAATACCATTAACTTTATGTGTGTTATCAATATCTCTACGTGCGATTCGTTGATACATAGACATAAACTTTTCTCTATTCCTTCCTTTCAAGGAAAGGGTTGGAATGGATTGAGTAGATATCTTAATTTTTTTTTATTCATTATTCGGGTTGATGAACTAAATCAAATAGTTATATGAGTGAAAGAAAACAGCTTATATATAAATTCGCAGTAAAAAGATTGATTCTCATTTTCTATGTATAAGAGTTAGAGAGTTAATCGGAAATAAACATAAACAGAAGAGACCGTTTCCCCCAAGATTGGTTGATTAGTCATCCTGACTTGAAGCGGGTTCAAAAGATCAACCGTATTGAGTTTTCACTATCATTTTTATGTATTAGCATAACGGGGGATTGAGCAAAAACGAGTGGATGGTTAGAAACACGAACATATGGAAAGGATTAGTAATGGAGACTATGTAAATTCTCCAAAAGGACATTTTTACATAATATACAAACAAAGAATACTAATTGGGGCTTTAAGTTGGTAGAAATGATCAGGCAGTACTCCCCATGACACGATTCCGATCCAGAGTATACTCCTATCCACCGATTTAATAAATAACTATTCGAAACGAAATAATCCTTTACTTTATTTTGAAAGCCCTCTTTTTCTCAGAAATAGAAAGAAGAATAGGAACGAAAAAAAAAAAAAWAAAGATATACTTTATTTATTATTTGTTACTTTTATTCTTTCCCATATACATATTAATAGATATAGAATTTGTGTCATAATTCATTAATTAATATAGAATTTTTTTTTCGTACGTGAAACCAACGGGTTATTGATATTTTTACAAGAAGTATTTTATTGAACAGTTAAGTTATTACTGAACAAAGAAGAATTGAAATTATTATTGAAATTAATTAAATTAAAGAAAGGATGAGATCAATTCAGAAGTACTTTTTTGATTTTATTTTGAATTAAAATAATTCTAACAGACAGAATTCAATTGGTCTAATTTGGGACCGGCCGATAGTTATCCATCCTACAAACATATCAAGATTCAAAAAAGAATACTGACGCGGTCCCTATATTTATTTCTGGCCTTCAAGGAGCCGTATGAGGTGAAAATCTCATGTACGGTTCTGTAATAGCGATGGTAACAGTGATGGTATCACCGACTATAATTATCTAACAGTTTAAGTACAATTGATATTGTTGAGGCGCAATCAAAATATGGTTTGTGGGGATGGAATTTGTGGCGTCAGCCTATAGGGTTTATCATTTTTATTATTTCTTCCCTAGCAGAATGTGAGAGATTACCTTTTGATTTACCAGAAGCAGAAGAAGAGTTAGTAGCAGGTTATCAAACCGAATACTCGGGTATAAAATTTGGGTTATTTTATGTTGCTTCCTATCTAAACCTATTGGTTTCTTCATTATTTGTAACAGTTCTTTACTTGGGAGGTTGGAATATATCTATTCCGGACATATATGTTTCTGAGCTTTTTGAAATAAATAAAACATGTGGAGTTTTTGGAGCGATAATTGGTATCTTTATTACATTAGCTAAAACTTATTTGTTCTTGTTCATTCCTATCACAACAAGATGGACTTTACCGAGGCTAAGAATGGACCAACTATTGAATCTTGGATGGAAATTTCTTTTACCTATTTCTCTCGGTAATCTATTATTAACAACTTCTTTCCAACTCTTTTCACTGTAAAGTAACATTCTATATTCACAACGTGTCTCAAACAAGAGAAATAAACAAACATAAAACTATTCATATATATATTAACGATATGTTCTCTATGGTAACTGGGTTCATGAATTATGGTCAACAAACAGTACGAGCTGCAAGGTACATTGGTCAAAGTTTCATGATTACTTTATCCCACGCAAATCGTTTACCCGTAACTATTCAATATCCTTATGAAAAATTAATCACCGCGGATCGTTTCCGCGGTCGAATCCATTTTGAATTTGATAAATGTATTGCTTGTGAAGTATGCGTTCGTGTATGTCCTATAGATCTACCCGTTGTTGATTGGAAATTGGAAACTGATATTCGCAAGAAACGGCTGCTTAATTACAGTATTGATTTCGGAGTCTGTATATTTTGTGGTAATTGCGTTGAGTATTGTCCAACGAATTGTTTATCAATGACTGAAGAATATGAACTTTCTACTTATGATCGTCACGAATTGAATTATAATCAAATTGCTTTGGGTCGTTTACCAATGTCAGTAATTGACGATTATACAATTCGAACAATTTTGAATTCGCCTCAAATAAATAAGTAAATCTCCTATTAACGAATAATTTATAATTACTTTACTAATAACTAATAGAGAAGGAATTTAGGTTTCTTTCGTGTTGTTTGGTCAATAACTACAAATACCAACTATTGATTGGTTGGTAAGAAACGCGTCTTAATTTGGATTGAAAATCCATTAATTAATATATCCATAATTGTTTTAAAATATATAGTTTAGAATTAGAACGACTCTTTCAGATAAAGAATGAAATTAGTCCAATAATAGTACTCACATTTATTCATATCCCTTAGTATTTATTTACTTAGGATTAAATTAGGAATTGCTCAAAAATCATAAAAAAAAAATTTCTGGTCGGGTCTCAATAAGGTCATGAAAAACATTTCTATTTATTTATCTCGTATTTTACATATAATGGATTTGCCCGGACCAATACATGATTTTCTTTTAGTCTTTCTGGGATCGGTTCTTATACTAGGAGGTATGGGGGTGGTATTATTTACCAACCCCATTTATTCTGCCTTTTCATTGGGACTGGTTCTTGTTTGTATATCCTTATTCTATATTCTATTAAACTCTTATTTTGTAGCTGCTGCACAACTCCTTATTTACGTGGGAGCTATAAATGTTTTAATCGTATTTGCTGTGATGTTCATGAATGGTTCAGAATATTACAAAGATTTGAATCTTTGGACCATTGGGGATGTGGTTACTTTGCCAGTTTGTACAAGTATTTTTGTTTTACTCATGATTATTATTACGGATACGTCATGGTACGGAATTATTTGGACTACAAGATCAAACCAGATTATAGAGCAAGATTTGATAAGTAATAGTCAACAAATTGGAATTCATTTATCAACAGATTTTTTTCTTCCATTTGAATTCGTTTCGATAATTCTTTTAGCCGCTTTGATAGGTGCAATTGCCGTGGCGCGACAGTAAAAAATTTATAGAATTAGCAATGCACATTAAACTCTGTTCGGTTTTATTACATTACATTTATTTCCCTTTAATTAAAGATTGTTTATGTCTAAAATAGAAATTATTCAATCTATTCTATTAACAATAGAAAATCTGCCTTTGTTCCGTACTTTTTTTTATTCTAGTCAATTGAATCTGTTGAATTGTTGTTCAGTTCATATTGAAATGAATCGAAATTGATAAGGAGTTGGTCAATGATGCTCGAACATGTACTTGTTTTGAGTGCCTACTTATTTTCTATCGGTATCTATGGATTGATCACGAGCCGGAATATGGTTAGAGCCCTTATGTGTCTTGAACTTATACTGAATGCGGTTAATATGAATTTCGTAACATTTTCTGATTTTTTTGATAGTCGCCAATTAAAAGGAAATATTTTCTCAATTTTTGTTATAGCTATTGCAGCCGCTGAAGCAGCTATTGGCCCGGCTATTGTTTCATCAATTTATCGTAACAGAAAATCAACTCGTATCAATCAATCGAATTTGTTGAATAAGTAGTATTAATCATATAAATTCTAATATTCATAAATTAGAATTACCATGACCATACATTACGTAATAATACATGTTTTCAAAAATGTAAGAAATTAAAGTATCTTGGCTCTATCGCATGAGTCAATCCAGAAGTAGATTGATTAGAAAAATTATGATAAATTATTGATTCATCTGGTGTCTAAATATATGATTCATTTACAAGTTTACTAGATCGAAACTTTCTGACATTCAAAAATTTATAGATCCAAATGTCACATTCAGTAAAGATTTATGATACGTGTATAGGGTGTACTCAATGCGTGCGCGCCTGCCCAACGGATGTATTAGAAATGATACCTTGGGACGGGTGTAAAGCTAAGCAAATTGCTTCTGCTCCAAGAACAGAGGACTGTGTCGGTTGTAAGAGATGTGAATCCGCCTGTCCGACAGATTTCTTGAGTGTTCGAGTTTATTTATGGCATGAAACAACTCGAAGTATGGGTCTGGCTTATTAATACGTTCCAGAAAACCCCACTTGAATACATTTGATTTTTTTACCTTTACCGACAAAAACCCGCGCTCAAAAACTATTTATTTTGAGCACGGGTTTTTCTGGTCCAAGTTTATCTTGTTTTTACCATGAATAATTTTCCTTGGTTAACGCTAGTTGTAGTTTTGCCAATATTCGCGGGTTCCTTAATTTTCTTTCTCCCTCATAGAGGAAATAAGATAATTCGGTGGTATACTATAGGTATATGCACAATGGAACTCCTTCTAACAACCTATGCATTCGGTTATCGTTTCCAATTGGATGATCCATTAATGCAACTGACAGAGGATTATAAATGGATCGATTTTTTTGATTTTTACTGGAGATTGGGAATAGATGGAATTTCTATAGGACCCATTTTACTGACAGGATTTATCACAACTTTAGCTACTTTAGCGGCTCGGCCGATTACTCGAGATTCCCGACTATTCCATTTTCTGATGTTAGCAATGTATAGCGGTCAAATAGGACCATTTTCTTCTCGAGACCTTTTACTTTTTTTCATCATGTGGGAGTTAGAATTAATTCCAGTTTATCTACTTCTATCCATGTGGGGGGGAAAGAAACGTTTGTATTCAGCTACAAAATTTATTTTGTACACTGCAGGAAGTTCCGTTTTTTTATTAATGGGAGTTTTGGGTATTGGTTTATATGGTTCCAATGAACCAACATTAAATTTTGAAACATCAGCTAATCAATCGTATCCTGTAGCACTGGAAATAATATTCTATATTGGATTTCTTATTGCTTTTGCTGTCAAATCACCGATCATACCCTTACATACATGGTTACCAGACACCCATGGAGAGGCACATTACAGTACTTGTATGCTTTTAGCCGGAATCTTATTAAAAATGGGAGCGTATGGATTGGTTCGGATCAATATGGAATTATTACCCCACGCCCATTCTATATTCTCTCCCTGGTTGATTATAGTAGGCACAATTCAAATAATCTATGCAGCTTCAACATCTCCCGGTCAGCGTAATTTAAAAAAAAGAATAGCCTACTCTTCTGTATCTCATATGGGTTTCATAATTATAGGAATTGGTTCTATAAGCGATACAGGACTCAACGGAGCCATTTTACAAATAATCTCTCACGGATTTATTGGCGCTGCGCTTTTTTTCTTGGCCGGAACGAGTTATGATAGAATACGTCTTGTTTATCTCGACGAAATGGGCGGAATGGCTATCGCAATTCCAAAAATATTCACGACTTTCAGTATCTTATCAATGGCTTCTCTTGCATTACCGGGCATGAGCGGTTTTGTTGCCGAATTGTTAGTTTTTTTTGGAATACTTACTAGTCAAAAATATCTTTTAATGACAAAAATATTAATAACTTTTGTAATGGCAATTGGAATGATATTAACTCCTATTTATTCATTATCTATGTTACGCCAGATGTTCTATGGATACAAGCTTTTTAATGCCCCAAACTCTTATTTTTTTGATTCTGGACCGCGAGAATTATTTGTTTCGATCTCTATCCTTTTACCTGTAATAGGTATTGGTGTTTATCCCGATTTCGTTTTATCATTATCAGTTGACAAGGTCGAAGCTATTATATCCAATTATTTTTTTCGATAGTTTTTGTGAGTAAACCAAAAAATGAAACTGAAATCCCATGATTTTAAAAATGGTTGATTGTACAATAAAAAAATGAGTCTTTTATATTCTTTTAAGTAAAATAAATATATATTCTTTTAAGTAAAATAAATAAATTTAAGTAAAATAAATAAATTGGAATTCTATTATAACTAGATATCTTTTGAATTTGTGAGAACCATTTGAATCAAGTAATGGAAATGATTCAAATGGTTCTTGATTGTTTACATGAAGTTTTCGTATATATACCTGTATGCCGTCCTATGTTTCTATTCGTCAAGTCTTTTATTCAATTAGATGTTAATGTAAATGAACCATAACTATGCAACCCTATTCCTAATAGATTAACCCCAAAATAGCATATCCAAATTATAAGAAAGCCCATTGAGGCCACAATTGCAGAATTTACACTTTCAAAATTTTTATTTGTTCTAATATGTAAATAAATAGCGAATATGGTCCAAGTAATAAATGCCCAAGTCTCCTTTGGATCCCAATTCCAATATGATCCCCATGCTTCATTAGCCCATACTGCTCCCGAAAGAATACCTACGGTTAAAAGGATAAACCCTAGACTAATAATACGATAACTCCAACGATCCAATTGTTGAATCAATTGATACCTGTAATAATTTTGAGACGAAATAAAAGAAGTGTTTCGTAAGACATTGTTTCTTTCGTTCACGTATTGAATCTCACTAAAGTAAACTGACTCATTTTCTAAATTATTGCTTTTACTAAAAATCCTTATGAATTTTCGAAATGTAATGACTAGAAGAGCTAGTGATAATAATGATCCACACAAAAGAGCTGCATAGCTCAATACCATCATACTTACGTGCATCATTAACCAATGGGATTGGAGAGCGGGTACTAATATCGCGGATTGATGCATTTCAGTTAAAAGACCCGAAGTAGCAAAACCTTGAGTAAAAATAGCACTTGGCGCGGTTATTGCGCTTAAATGGTTTTTCTGTTTTTTAAAATACGGAATAATATGAATAATGGAAAAACTCCACGAAAGAAAAATTAATGATTCATATAAATCACTTAATGGTAAATGCCTCAAATACATCCAACGAGTAACTAATAATCCTGTTATGCAGAAAAAAGTAGCTATCATCCCCTTTTCTGACGAATCATCTAGTCCTACGATTTCATCGACTAATAAAATTATCAAATGAATTGTAATTACAATTGAAACGATCGAAAAGGATATATGAGTTAATATATGCTCTAAAGTTGAAAATATCATAAAAATTATTAAATTTATAAGGGCATCCCTCAATTATAGGAATTGAAATCGGGAATTGAATTCATTATAGGACTTACTCTTTTAGAAGATGCCATGCCGCCACTCGGACTCGAACCGAGATGCTCTAGCACTGCTTCCTAAGAGCAGCGTGTCTACCGATTTCACCATAGCGGCTTATTCGAAATCATAATAACCTATTTTTATTCAATCGTCGAGCTTGAAGGAGTTAATTCAATCCAATATTTTTTTTTAGGAAACCATTCAAATTGATGAATAAAAACTTGTTTAAAAATTAGGGATTAAAACGTTTTCGTTAACGTTAATAATATTGATTTTTCTTATTATTATCTTTTTATTTAGTTATTTAGTATTTTAGGATGTCAATTTTATTTAAATTTAACTGAACTAACAATGTATTTTTTCGTAGGCTATTACTTTATGCTCTCCTAAAACTAAAATGGAACAGTTGTAACTAGATAATTTTTACTTCAATCCCTGGATATAAGTAAAAAAAATGTTCTGCCTCGTTTGCATTTTTTAATGATTAATTTCTTTTATCATTTATTTTATTAATCTAAAATAAAAAATGCATTTTATCGATTAATATAAAAATCGAATTTTTATATAACACAATTTCAGCGATACACTCAAAAGATTTATGTAAATATTTGCATAGTTAGGTTGCGTTAGGATTTTTTGTTGTGTAGAGAATTTGCGTTAAGATTTAGCAAACCCATTAAGTTAGGTATTTGGGATGGTCGTATCAATCATATAAAAAAATTTCGTATAGAAATTGTACCGTACTTCAAAATATTTTCTAAATTTTTTAATTAATATATATATATTATATCTTGATCGATCTTCCAATCGAAACATAGGATCTAAAATAGATCACTCAAAATTGGCGCATTCGTCATATAACTACCTAAAAATGTAAACGGGGCTTTTATTAATTTAATTGGGTTTAAGGAATTTATATAGTGATAATAATTTCTAAAACCCAAAATAATGGTTTAAAAGATTATAAAAAAACATTTTAAACTTAATCAATTAGTTTCAACGACCTCTTCTTTATTCTTTATAATATAAAATAAAAAATATAACTAAAAAAAAATTCTTTTTATTATTGAGTAAGGGCGATGGGGAAAGTGATAATCCCCATCCGGAAAATGATAAAACATACTAAAATGAAAGGCGAAACCTTGCGCTTGCGTTTACCCTTTTTTCAAACAAAAAAGTACCATTCATTTTTAGAATTCAGTAGACAACAGAATTCTTATCTATATCAGAAACGAAAGAAAAATTTGGCTTCAAATTTAAGTAAAACAAATTCAATTTTATATTCGTTTAAATTAAAACATTATGAGACTAATTCTTTTTTATTTATTTTATTTTTAATGTATATTGTTTATATTGTAATTTATCTTATATATTAATATTTATTCTTTTACTATACTATTATGCTTTTACTATACTATTATGATGTTAATATTAATTATAATTTTAATTATAATTGATAAATATTATTTATCATTTTTATAACTTATAAATAAACTATAAACAGAATTCTATCACTTTATCTATCACTTTATTAGTTATTAGAACGATTCAGATTATTTATTTGTTACACAAAAAAAACTTTTAGAACTCCCGGTAGAAAGAGATTTCGCTAACGAAAAAGCTTTCAATGCTGCCCTATATCCCTTCCTTTTCCAAATATTTTTACGAATACGTTTTTTTGAAATAGAGGTGCGCTTTTTTGGAACTGCCATTAAAAAGTTATAATAGGTTTTTCGGTTGGATGTGAAAGACATCTATTGTTCAAAATCAATTGTTCTTTACTATTCTCTATCTATTTTTTCTCTAAATTAGACTCCAAAAAAAAGGGGGGGGGGGGTAAAAATMACATAAAATATTAATAAGAACGATAAGGTACACTATGCCAAATAGATTGAAGTTGATAAAAAAAAAATAAAAAAAAAAAAAGAAAGATTGTCCGTTTCGTTTTCTTTCTATTTTCGTCATGTTACATTTATACATGTAATAAAAAAATCTAAAAGTTTAATAACCCAATCCTTCTCCCGCTTAATTAAAAAAAAAAAACTTTAATAATTTTTTCTATTATATTAATTAATTTAATATTAATTTAATTGGTCAAGCTCGAAGAAAGAGTCCACAAAATTTTAATTATCAAATGAGACTAGTAGTTAATCTGTTAAAGGATACAAAATACATAATTTAAAGGCATTTTATTTGCCCCCTTTTTTTTCCGTAAAATGAAAGTGTTGGATATCATAGCATTTCCTACAAATAGCTTTTATTGTAATGGAAGACAAACAATTAGTTACAAAACAAATTGGTTAATGATTCTAAATAACCGAATTACAATAAATAGTTTTAGTTATGGGCTTTATGATTCATATCAAATACTGTTTTTGGTATAATTATTTATCCTTGTTCTATAGATATAAATTATTTATCCTTGTTCTATAGATATAAAAAAATTATTGTAATACGTAATAATTAAAATGAAAATTCTAATTTTCATTTTTTATCTTCATAAAATTTTATTTAAAAATTTGAATTTAATATTAACAATTCCGTATTAATAAAATTAAATACGTATTTATTTTTCACTAGTGACTTATTTATATCATTTGACCAATTATAACCTCTTGATTTTAAATATTTGAAGTAGTTTGGAAAGATTCAGAATAATTAAGGCTAGAAAATTCTATTTAAGTTTTATTTTATATATCTTAATTTTTTTTTATTAACCGACCCCTTTCAAAAGAAAAGAAATAAGAACCGGTGACTCAGAAACAATTAATTAAGATAAATTTTTTTTTTTTTTTTTTTATGGAATATACATATCAATATTCATGGATTATACCTTTCATTCCACTTCCAGTTCCTATCTTAATTGGAACAGGACTTCTACTTTTTCCAACGGCAACAAAAAATCTTCGCCGTATGTGGGCTTTTCCTAGTGTTTTATTATTAAGTATAGTTATGGTTTTTTCAGCCCTTTTTTCTATTCAGCAAATAAATAATAATTATGTCTATCAATATGTATGGTCTTGGACCATCAATAATGATTTTTCTTTAGAATTTGGCTGCTTGGTTGATCCACTTACTTCTATTATGTCGATATTAATAACTACTGTTGGAATTATGGTTCTTATTTATAGTGACAATTATATGTCTCATGATCAGGGATATTTGAGATTTTTTGCTTATATGAGTTTTTCCAATACTTCAATGTTGGGATTAGTTACTAGTTCTAATTTGATACAAATTTATATTTTTTGGGAATTAGTTGGAGTGTGTTCTTATCTATTAATAGGTTTTTGGTTCACACGACCCAGTGCCGCGAATGCTTGTCAAAAAGCGTTTGTAACTAATCGTGTTGGGGATTTTGGTTTATTATTAGGAATTTTGGGTTTTTATTGGATAACAGGTAGTTTCGAATTTCGGGATTTGTTTGAAATATTCAATAACTTGGTTTATAATAATGAAGTTAATTTTTTATTTGTTACTTTATGCGCCTCCCTATTATTTGCCGGCGCTGTTGCTAAATCCGCCCAATTTCCCCTTCATGTATGGTTACCTGATGCCATGGAAGGGCCTACCCCCATTTCGGCTCTTATACATGCCGCTACTATGGTAGCAGCAGGAATTTTTCTTGTAGCTCGGCTTCTTCCTCTTTTCATAGTTATACCTTACATTCTAAATCTAATAGCTTTGATAGGTATAATAACATTATTTTTAGGAGCCACTTTAGCTCTTGCTCAAAAAGATATTAAGAAAAGCTTAGCTTATTCTACAATGTCTCAATTGGGTTATATGATGTTAGCTCTAGGTATGGGGTCTTATCGAGCTGCTTTATTTCATTTGATTACTCATGCTTATTCGAAGGCATTGTTGTTCTTAGGATCTGGATCAATTATTCATGCGATGGAAGCTATTGTTGGATATTCTCCAGATAAAAGTCAGAATATGGTTCTTATGGGCGGTTTAAGAAAATATGTACCAATTACAAAAACTGCTTTTTTATTGGGTACACTTTCTCTTTCTGGTATTCCACCCCTTGCTTGTTTTTGGTCCAAAGATGAAATTCTTAATGATAGTTGGTTGTATTCACCTATTTTTGCAATAATAGCTTGGTCCACAGCAGGATTAACTGCATTTTATATGTTTCGGATCTATTTACTTGCTTTTGAAGGACATTTAAACGTTTATTTTCAAACTTACAGTGGCAAAAAAAGTAGTTCGTTCTATTCAATGTCTCTATGGGGTAAAGATAAAGAAGGACCCGAAATTATTAAAAAAAATTTGCGTTTATTATATTTATTAACGACGAAAAACAATGAAAAAACTTATTTTTTAAACACATATCGAATTAATAGTAATGAAAATAGTAATGAAAATGTAAGAAGCACGGTGCAGCCTTTTATTAGTATTACTCGTTTTGGCACTAAAAGCACTTTCTCATATCCCCATGAGTCAG